ATCACCCTTTCCTAGATAATTATTGATAGGAATATCCTCTAGTATATCAAAGAATTTTTGTTTCTGTGTGGTGTAATTATAAGAAATTCTTTGGTTGTTATTTACTTGCAATGGTGATCCATAAATAATATATGAGTCCGTCTTCCTTTCATAATTAATAGATTTATATGATAAAAGGTCATATCTATAGTATTTTTGAAAATTCTCGTTTTTATTTGGGTTTGGTAATGAATATACTTCAAAATCGTTTTGTTTTTTGTAATGAAGTAATCGGTCTTTTGAATCCCATTTTGTTAAATTTTTTTTTTTAGTTATACGGCCTTGATTGATTGTATTTCGCCATTTTTGTGGTATTAATCCAGACCATCTAATCTGAGATAAATTGTATTGATAATGACCTCTTAACCAGTTTTTCCATTGATTCGTTCCATAACTTGGAAATTTCGTATGCTCTAATTCGGAATGAAATATTCCTTGTGTTCCAAAAGAATCCTTTATTGCAGTCTTAAGAAAAAAAGAAGTTCCATGATATTCAAGAACAGATCTTAACTTATATAAATTAATAACTCGGGTTTGGGATAATTTGTAAAATACATATGCTTGCGACAAGGAGGATAAGTCAAAAAAAAGATGTGAATTTTTCTTACTATTCCTAATATTATAAAGTGACTTTTTTATAGTCGAAATAAAGTGAATTGTATTTTGATTTGTTTTATTAATTGTTTCTTGGTTTGTTTCATTATTGTAAATGTATTTATATTTTTGAATAATTTTTTTTGTTGATTCAAGAACAAGTTGTGTATACATTCTGGCAATATTAATGATATATAGAAAGATATCTATGTATATTTTTTCAATAAAAATTTTTATAAAAACCTGTAATTTCCAGATTAATCGAGTATTTCTTCTTTTTAATATTTGCCAAATATCTTTTGGCGATTCTACATTATAACTTCTTTTATTAGGACTACTGTTTATTCCTGGAGTTCCTTTTTTTTTTTCTTTTGTAATACTCTTTATTTTCTTTCTGATTGTGCTTGTTCTATCAGTTATATTTTTAATTTTTTTTTCTCTCGGTGAATAATTATCTGTAGATCTAATTTTATTAAACGAGTTATGAATTGTCTGATTGCTGATTATAGAACCTTTTTCTTGGTTAGTTTCACCGGATTCATATACTTCTTTCAATCTAAATAGAGTTGGATTTACTTTTGAGAGCTCTTTTTTTTTTCTTTTTAGAAACAGAAATAAAACGTTTTTGATAAACCCCCTTTTTGTTTCTTTTGAACCTTGTAGAAAATGTTTTGTTCTTCTTATTAAAACTCTTCGAGTTAGAAAATCCTTAAAAATGGGCTCAAAAAAGGAAGTTATTTTTCGGGGAGAACCAAAAGGAAGGTCAGTTTCCATTCCACTAGCCGTTAAAAAACAAGAATTATCCCTTTTTTGCTCTTTTTTTAGATCTCTATAAGAGGGCCGCAACTTAGGCTTAGATCTGTACCAAGGTTTCAAACAGAAGGGAAATATTATTTTTATCTGAATACCCTCTGTTAACCAATTTGCGGGAAGTTCTGTTTCTGATACTTGAACACCGTTATAGGTACATTTAATATGCTTTTCTCTCTTCCATTCATGAAAATCCTCAGACCACTCAGGGGGTTGGAATAATAAGATACGCCCAATATTTTTAACTATTATCAATGAAGGTAATATAATATATTTTCTAAGCATCGATTGAATTATTAATAGCAAACTTCTTGTTGTTTTCGAAAATGGAACGAGATCCCAGATTTCCGGCAGTTCTATCCGCACTTTTTCCTTTATGTTGTTCTCCTCTTGTTTCTCTCTTCTTTTTGTCTGTTCTTCTGTATAATCTTTTAATTCTGCCCCTTTACCCATCCAATTTCTAAAGATAAGTTTCATCAGTTCGGAGATATCAAAAGAAAAAAGGGGGAATTTTTTTCTTCTGTTCAAAAAAAGTGGGGAGTGCGCATTTGCTTCAAAGAGTTTCCAAATAATAGTTTTACGCCTTTGAGTACGCATAGAACCTTTGATTATGTCTCGACGAAAATCCGATTCTTGCAAATATTCTATCGTATATAGCGGGCCTTTTTTATCAATATTTTTAGAATTCCAGTTGTTATCAGTAAAAAGTACTATATCGTCAATTTTTCTTGAACGAATCTGATGGCCCACCCGTACGCCTTCTTGAATTACGCCCGTCTGTTGTTCCAACTCGGTAATAAATTTGTCTGACTTTCGAGGGACTTTTTTACTGATTTCTTTTATTCCAAAAGATTTTTGTTTTCTTTTGTGACCATTAGCGATAGTTATAATTGCATTTAACAAAAATTTTAGAAGTTTTGCTTCGTTTTCTGAAAATAAGGAAGGGCCCTTCAAATTTAAACCCGATATTGATTCTCTATCAAATTTACTGATTAAAGTAAATAAATGACTAATTTCTGTTGAAAATCTTTTTTTTTTTTCAAATGGATCTATTTTC